ATAATATCAGAATCTGAGGAATGAGCCCAGATCGGTTTACTAATAGGATGTCCCACTGCGTTACAAAATTTTGTTTTTGCCAATAATCCAATTAAAGGAATAATTGGAACTATTGTATCGAGTTTCTTCATAATATTCTCTTTATCTATTAGATATGAATTTTCTAGCATTTGACTCCGTACTACCAAAGGATTTTTTTGTACACTTGAAAGATAGCCCAAAAAGTTGATAGAATTTTTTGATAATGAATTTATATGGATCTTTTCTGGTTGAAACCAGACATAAAAATGACATTGACATAAATTGACAAGGTAATATTTCCATTTTTTCATCAGAAAGGTTTTATCTTTTAAAGCCAGAATTGATTTTCCTTGATATCTAACATAATGCATGAACGGATCCTTGAACAACCATAGAATGGTCTGAAAATCATTAGCAAAAACTTCTGCAAAATGTTCTATTTTTCCATAGAAAAAAACTCGTTCAAGAAAGACTCGAGAAAATGTTGATCGTAAATGAAAGGACTGATTACGGAGAAAAAATAAGATGGATTCATATTCATCTATATGAGAATTATATAGGAACAAGAAAAATCTTGGATTACTTTTTCGAAAAAAAGAAATTGATTTCTTTGGAATAATAAGACTGCTCCAATTCCAATACTGATGAAGAAAGAGTCGTAAAAAATGTAAAGAAGAAGGGTCTTTCACCCAATAACGAAGGGTTTGAACCAATTTTTCGAGATGGATGGGATAAGGTATTAATACATCTGACACATAATTTAAATGTGGAAACTTGTCCTCTAAAAAAGGAAATATTGAATGAATTGATCGTAATTTATGAGATTTTACTATCTCTGGCCTTTCTAAAGAAGATATTAATCGTCGGGAAAATGGAATTTCCACAATAACTGCGAAGCCCTCTGATACCATTTGATAGTACAAATTCTTGTTGTACCTAAAAAACGGATTTTGGTTCGAATCATTAGCAGAAATAATCAAATGATTCTGTTCATAGATTCGAGTAATTAAACGTTTTACAATTACGAAACTCGATTTTTTGTCATAACCTACATTTTGCAACAAAATAGATCTATTTAAACTATGATCATGAGCAAATGTATAAATATACTCCCGAAAGATAAATGGGTATAGGAAGTCCTTTTTTCGAGATCTATTTAGGTCTAAATATCTTTGCATATTTATTTTCTATTAGATTAGATTGAAGCAAGAATAGAGGATTTTTTTTAGGTTATTAGATGATACATAGTGCGATAGAGTAAAAACAAAGTAATATATCAAAGTAGTCTATATAATAAGAAAAGAATAGATACCTCGTCAATAGGTAAACTCATCAGCGGATTCCCCATCCTCGTTTTTTCCATCTAATTGGTTTATGTTTATTTGTATTATAGGAGAAAAAGATGATTCCAAATCCTTTATTTTTTCAAACTAATCGCTCTTTTGATTTTGGAAGAAAAATATCTTTATCAATATACTCTTTCTTTTACACATTCACCTCCCCCTTGCTTTATAGAGGAGAATAGCTAATAGTTAGGACTCATTAAAAGAAAATATAAAATCTGTTCATATTCATAGAAAAGCTTTTACCCAGATTAGGTACTAATTTTTTTTTAACGTAAAATTAGATCGGATAATCATTCAAATTAAGAATGTAAGCTCGTTGCTTTTTTGTTTCCCTATAATTGGAACCATAAGACTCTATCCATTTATTCACTCGACCCAACTTTGAATTCATTTTTTATGTTCCGCACCAAGAATTCAAATAAAGTAAATTCAAATAAAGTTTGGACTGATCCGCCAAAAATGAAATATTCTTAGAATTCTCCATTGATACGACATGCTGCTTTTTCCCTTCATTCCTTTCAGGATCAGTCGTGGTCTTACAAACTATACCCATGGTATGGACGAATCCCTTTCTTCATACAAATGTATAAAAGATGTTAGCCGCACTTAAAAGCCGAGTACTCTACCATTGAGTTAGCAACCCCCCCCCGCAAAAAAAAATTCGATTATGTCCATACAATCGGAATCAAACTAAATCAAAATAAATTGAAATAAAAAAAAATCAAGAGCAAGAGTATTGAATTCGACGACACAATCAAAACATAAAACTAGCAAGAAATTAAAAGAAATGAAATAGAAAAATTTCTAATCAATCCTGAACATAACATAAAAAAAGAAAAGATCAAAAAATATGGATAACATAAAATTTTTTAGATCACCCTTCGTCTATTACCCTATTTATTCTTCTAGTTATTATTTCAATTTCTTATTTCTATTATCTACTTACTTAATATTCGACTTAGTATTCTACTAAGATTCACTTAGAATACCTAAGTATAGGTATACATTGTATACATTTTTTTTTTATTCAAAGACTTTTTGACTTATATATTCTATCTTATATATTATAAGATATATATTCTATTTTTGACTTATATATTATATCTTATTGTATATATTATAAGATATACATTCTATCTTATATATTCTATATATCTTTTTTAGAATTCTATTCTATAAAAAAAAAATAGAATTGGCTAAATAACTGTGAATTCTCATTAGAACATTCAATTTCTATATTTTTTTCAATCAAAAAAAACTTTTGTATCACAACAAATCCAAGAAACCCATCGCTTGAATGAAGAAACAAATCAAATTAATCTATGGAACAGGTATAAATAGATCGACAGATAAGATCCCATTACCTCAGATGGGATTATATTTATTTGATACACTCTTGTCAATATGAATGCGAATATATTGAGTTGAGAAATAAAGATACACTGAAGAAAACAAAAGAATTAATTGAAATGAAATTTCAATAAAAAGAAATTCAATAAATTACTAAAATTCAAATTAAATATAAAATTATATAATAAATTAATAAATAATATACAAATATATCGAACATAGAAAATATATATATATAGAATATATTAAAATATATATCTATATATTTTAATAGATATAAAAAAGAAATTCCATAAAAAAAAAAATAGATATTTATAGATGTTTATGATATCCAGTTTTGTCGTTATGTTAGAGTTAGATTAGCATTCTATTTCCATAGCTGTTCTATTTGTACACCTATAATAAAATAAGAATAGAAAAAAATAGGACAAAAAGAAAAAAAGGTATCATATGAATAGAACAAGAGAAGGGGGGATAATAAAGAAAAAAAAAGATGATAAAAACCCACTTACTTTTCCAAGATCTCTTCCTTCTCTTCGACATCGAGCATCAATTGCAAGGATTCGATAAACGGATCGTTGGGATAGAGGTAGAATCCCCCCCCGTATTCTTAGATTTGAAATTTGCTCGAATTAGATCCTTTCTATTTCGATATCGAAAATAGACTTACGAAGTTCTTTCAACTTAGTGATTAGGACTAACTAACCCTAGATTCTTGCACCTAATCAAAAAAATCACGACTTTCTACTTGAGCTTCATCATGTACTATATTACACTATAACCCAACAAAAAGCTATAGAAATACAACAGAACAAATGATGTCGAGCTAGGAGCACTCTCATTCCTACTCCTATATATATATCTATTTTATTGGTATGTTATGTTATAATATAGAATATTAGAAATATTAAAAACATATAATTAGAATATTATTAAATAATATTCTAATTATATATTATATATATTTATTATATTAATATACTTAATCTTATTTATTATTAATAATTTCAATTTCATTATTTGAAATTTCTTTTTATTTAGTATTTTATTTATTTTATTTTATTTATTTTAATAAATTAATATTATTATCATTTAATTTATTATCAGGGTATATAGAATTTGAATATTATTAGGGTATAATAAGATGGCTATAAGAATCCACAGTTGATCATGTCCTTCAAGTCGCACCTTGCTTTCTACCATATCGTTTCAAACGAAGTTTTACTATACCATTCCTTGAGTTTTGAGTTAGTATCTAATTGATTCGATTCTGGAATCGTAAATAGTCATTGGTTCAACCGATACATAGAAATCGAAAATTTGAATGTCTGAATTTCTATTGGATAATTTCTGAAAAAGTGTCAGAAAAGAATTCAATTGAATCCCATATTTTATTGTATGAATATTTTTTTATTTACAATTCGAATATTCCAAGAAATAAGTTCTTTTTGAGTCTTCAAATGAGTACCGAGGGCGCATTTGCCTATCTCCCATTTGTTCGAGTCCCAAGGACTCTTAAAAAAGCATTAAAAAGATTTAATTTACAAATTGCCTATCTCGATATTATTAATTTGAATAAGTTTTTGTTTTAAACATATTTTTATCATAATGATATCAAAAAAAAAAAAAAAAACCTATTCAGATTCGGATTAAATCATTAACGATTTCAAATAAATAGGTTAAAAAAATATTCAATTTTTTTAGTGCAGTAGTGTATAAAAAAGACTGATGTAGGGAAAATTGGAAATTCTTTTTTTATTCTTTCATACTGAGTGCTAAAATCAGTATCGAAATACTAGAAGATCATCTTATTTATCAGATAGACTAAAGAATTGTGATTGGAATTGATTTTGGATATTCTATTTTATATGTTGCAATTTAAATTAACTAAGTTAAATTAAGAGATGAGCAATTTTTTTTTACATTCCAAAAACGCAAACAAAGCAAAGGTGTTAATAAAATGCTCAAAATACATACATATAAGCATTTCTTCATTTTATGAGTAGTTTATTTGAGTTTCTTTCTAAATTTTTTTTTAAAGTCAAAGTAAAATGACATAGGATACAACCTTATCGAAATTCTTAGATAGATTTCGAATTTTTGATTAAAGCCAAAGACAAAAAAAATGATTTGAGTTAAAAAAAAAAAGAAATACATAGAAAGCGTATGTGTTTTCTTTGTTTGTTAATCATTAATGAAATTTGAGCAGTCACAGGCATTGACATTGCTATTTTCTTTCAATTATTAATTAACTCCTATCTACTCCCCCCATTTTGCAGGGGATGATGAATAAAAAATAAAACAAGAAAGGATTCTTTTTTTATTTGCTAGCTTATAGCGAATATAGAATATCTGGGACGGAAGGATTCGAACCTCCGAATAGCGGGACCAAAACCCGTTGCCTTACCACTTGGCCACGCCCCATTTAGATTTCGATTTAACACTAATAAAAAGTAATATTGATATTGGTTCTTCGTCAATTCCCATCCAAATATCTAGGAAATATATTACCGTCTTGTTCGGATTTTCATATGTGTAGATATAGAATTAAATTGAATTTATTGATCATAATCTATAATTCAATTAAGATATTGTATAAAAATATGATTTCCTCTATTCTTTTTTGATTTGAGAATTGAAGGATTTTTGGTTGGGTGAGTTTAATAACAATAAATTGAATAATTGAATAAAAAAAAATAATAAAAATAAAGAATGGTTCTTTGGTCTACCTTACTTTATTTTTGCTTTTTTTTTGATCCATTTTTATATCAATAACATATTAATAACTTAGTCATCAATCAAAATACAATTATCTTCAAGAACAAAATGTTTGTTATGCTTAATAGTTTTAGTTTTATTTGTATCTGTCTTAATTCTGCCCTTTATTCAAGCAATTTTTTCTTCACAAAATTGCCTGAAGCCTACGCTTTTTTGAATCCAATCGTAGATGTTATGCCAGTAATCCCTCTACTCTTTCTTCTATTAGCCTTTGTTTGGCAAGCTGCTGTAAGTTTTCGATGAGATTTTAATACTGTCCTACAATAATTCATGATTTACTCGAGAAAAAAATTCTAGTACTAGTAATTGATAAGATCAGATAAGTCTTATACTCTAAGCTCTTTAATTCAAAGATTAAAGTTATTGTATAAACGCGAGAATTCTGGATCACCCTCATCTTTCTCATTCTTAACTTTTTTTCATTCCAGATTCTATTAGAGTCCTAATTGTAGTTAGGAAAAAAAATTCTAAGAAAGACTCGACTCTTATTCCAAATGAATTTTTCGAAATTCATTTCTATTTCTAGAAATAACTTCCTTTCTTGGTGTTAAAATAGAAAATGTGGTATAAAAATAGAGAATCTATTTTTTTTTTTACAAACCAAAACAAAAAAGATCTTGGAGATTTTCTAATGCTTACTCTTAAACTCTTTGTTTACACAGTAGTTATATTCTTTGTTTCTCTCTTCATCTTTGGGTTTTTATCTAATGATCCTGGACGTAATCCTGGACGTGAAGAATAGAATAAAAATTCTAAAGGTTTCTTGGTTTTATCTGGATTTTAAAATGTTCTTAGCATGTTATTTCTTTTTATCTAGTCTTTATCTATTCTACATCTCGATTTGTATCTAGATTTTCGTTTTAAATTAATATTTTAAATAGAATTTGAACTAGAAATAGAAAAAAAATATTAAATAAAAAGAAATATTAGAAATAAAAAAAATTCGAAATAAATATTAATAAAATATTAATAAATAATAAATGAATATTAAATAGAAATATTCAAATTATTAATTTATTTAAATAGTTTAAATAGAAAATGAAATAGAATATTGAAATAAGAAATAAAGCAAAAAGATTTTAGAAATTTGAAAGAAAAGATAAAAAAAATTCAAGTCATCACTGGAACCGGAAAGAGAGGGATTCGAACCCTCGGTACGAATAATTCGTACAACGGATTAGCAATCCGACGCTTTAGTCCACTCAGCCATCTCTCCCGATTGAAAAGGGTAATTATTATGTTACATTACAGAGCAAGTAGTTACATTATACAACAAGTAAGGCTTGACAAAAAAAGGCTTTTCCTCTCTCTTTATTCCTTTAGATAATCATAATTTCATAATTACTTTTTAAATTATATAAATTCGAATTCGATATTTATTAATTCTATATTTAGAATTCTATATTCTATATTTATATATTTATATTAATTCGAATTTATTTAATTCTATATTTTTAGAAATTTTTAGAATTTCTATTATTATTTTTTTTTTTTATTTCTATAATTCTATTAATAATAGAATATAAAAAGAATATAAAAAATTGAATTGAAATAGAAAATAAAAAAATAAAAGAATTGAAAATTGAAATATATAGAAATTAAAATAGAAATAAATAGTTAACTTAATAACAAATAAATAGTTAACTTAATAACTAATTACATACAAAATATTAAAATTCAAATAAAAAAATATATTTTAAATGTTCGATTGTCTTACTCGACAAAAAGTTTATTTATATACGATAATTGTATCGTAGCGGGTATAGTTTAGTGGTAAAAGTGTGACTCGTTCTAGTAATTGTAACTAATAGTTAAGGGATCCCTTGGCTGATATTCTGATCAAAAACTTTATTTCTTAAAACGATTTAATCCTTTACCTTCTCAATGAAAAATTCGAGGAAGAATATACATTCTCGTTATTTGTATCCAACAGTCAATTAGAAATTGCAAAATTGGATTATTAAATTACGAAACATAATTTTTTTTATTGGATCAATACATTCAA